TTCAATTAGTCATTATGATAATGATTAAATGTTCAACTTTTTAACTATAACTCATAATAATAAGAACTCGTTATAATGGTGGTTGCCTTTTTCTTTTTTTTTTGTTTAATATCAACAATATCTGTATTCTCCGCCGAAGAACGAAAACTAAGACTTGAGTTTCATGAAAAAGCCCTTTATCGGATTTGAACCGATGACTTACGCCTTACCATGGCGTTACTCTACCACTGAGTTAAAAGGGCCCTATTCAATTCATGAATTAGCCATGTTCTATTATGAGTCTACTACATATATGTATATATGCAGTAGACTCATAATAGAAGAAAAAAGTGGGTAAAATTTTTCTCGTTTTTGAATTTTCTGGCTTAGTATGAGATAGTGATAGATATATCATATTTTATTTGAACGAGAAAGGAAGCAATGAGTGGAAATTGAAGAAATTAAATGAAATTAAATGAGGTTTTACCCCCCATACCCCTTTTCTTTCGGGCCAATCATTGCCTGAACTGAAGGAATCCTAGACTTCCTTTCGTTATATCGAATAGTATGGGATGCTTCATGAATGAAGCATCAAAAAAAAAAAATGTTCTAATTTTATAGAATCATAACATAGAAAGACTCTTCGGATCTAGCGATACCATTAGATTATATTGACAATTCCAAAAAACTGTTCATACTATCATCATAGTATGATGACGGTCGGGCGGATATGCCCCCATCGTCTAGTGGTTAGGACACCTCTCTTTCAAGGAGGAAACGGGGATTCGACTTCCCCTGGGGGTAGGGTACTACGAAAGGAAGTTGATCATAGATTATCAATAAGCCTAGAATGAATTCTTCCTGGGTCGATGCCCGAGCGGTTAATGGGGACGGACTGTAAATTCGTTGGCGACACGTCTACGCTGGTTCAAATCCAGCTCGGCCCAAAAATTCACCGCTCTATGAGTATAATATAACCAATTTGTCCTACAGAAAAGAAAAAGAAATGCCTGATCGGTATACGTAGAAATGTAGAAATAAAGAAAAAGGGTCTATTTTTTTACTCTATCTATATATTTTTTTTTCTCATCTCATTGAAAGATTGATTTTCTATTTTTATTTTACCAATAAAATAAAAAAGAACTCCTTACTAATAATCTGCATCACTCTCACTAAAGTCCGTGTTTATGTAGATATGATATCACTATATCATTCGTGTATCTGTTACGTTACAACATGACAAGTAGAATGTTCTTACTTATGAAACAAGAAAAATATATATGCTATACACCTCGCTGGGATTGTAGTTCAATTGGTCAGAGCACCGCCCTGTCAAGGCGGAAGCTGCGGGTTCGAGCCCCGTCAGTCCCGAACTAGGATCCGATGAATTTCTCAATGCCTTTCTCTATTTTTCGCGAAAGGGAAGACGGGGAGAAAAATGGAATCCCCAGTGCGGGGAGGGGGATTTTTTTTCTTTTGTTTTTGTTTCGCATTTATCATCAGACAAATACGGGAATTTCCATTTCTTTCCCCAGTACTAATAGATAAGGGGAGACATATGTGGATTGGTACAATCGGTAATATTGCTATATTCAGTATTTTAAGTTTAAGAGATACCATACTCACTTTCTTTTTCGCTTGTTTTTGATTGACGAAATGGAATGGAGTGCCCATAAAATATGGGCAGTACAGACACATATTGTCTTCGTTTATTGTACGATACACAATGAACTTAATATAATTTAATTACCCGGTTTCAGGTTAAAGCACATTCTTTCTAATTCCAACTTTTTTTGTGTATCCTCAATTATTAATACTAATTGAAAACAATCTATTTCATTCTCATTTTAATTACATACTGAATTTTTCATGTATACGTTCCAATCCCAATCCAATAAAGAGGATACTAATAAAATAAAAGAAAAGGCCAACCAAGCAGCGCCCCTTTCTTCTTCTTAGTAAATGAAATTTCATTTGTTCGACTATTCTTTTTTTTATACTTAATCCTTTCTTTTTCCATCTCACTTATACTGTTTGGATCTGTGTATGACTCAGAGAATACCAGTCATATGATACCTCATAATTTTATTTACATAATTCTATGTATATGTATAAGTAGGAAAGTTGTATAAGGAAGATAATAGGTTATAGAAAAGAAAAGGTGAAAAAGGGAATGAAAATACAATGATGTGTATTTCCGGTCCAATCAAAAATGGTATTTTTGATTTAGTATGGATAAAAGATCTTTCCATGTTATACTATTCGATTCTCGACGATGAATTGGTTTGATAGATCAGAAATTGTTATTCATAATATTGATCTGATTCAGTATCATTAGGATGTAATTCATCCCATTGAATTTACAGGAGTAAAATTTATCATCTCTATGGGATTAGATCCCGAGTTATTGCGAAACAAAAAAAGGAAGATTATATTATGGAAGTCAATATTCTCGCACTTATTGCTACTGCGCTGTTCATTCTAGTTCCTACGGCTTTTTTACTTATCATCTATGTAAAAACGGTCAGCCAAAATGATTAATTTGAATGAAACTTGAATTCTTAGTTCTTATCAATCATTCAAGAAACGAAAGAAGGGATTCAAACTCTAAGTCTTAAATGAAATGATTGGGCTGGAATCAAAAGTATCTTATTAAGTATTTAATCTGGTGTGGTAGAAAGAACTATATATCTAGATATATAGTTCTTTCTACCACACCAGCTAGTATTGTATACTATTTTTTAGTATTAAATTACAATATATATGTACATATATTAGATGTACATATAGATAGTAGTACTCTAATTCTATTTCTTTTATTTTTATTTCCTATCTTAAGAAAGAAGTCATTGATTGAACAATTAACGGATGATCCGCAGAGTTAAGTTATACAGTAACTTCTTCGGATTTCTAAAAGAAGTAGAGCAGACCCTGCCTATTTTTCATGCTTAAACATGAGATGAGTCAAAAAAAGCATAAAAAATTTTCTAGGAGTCTAAAACAAATGTGAAATGTGTGATATGTGGGTCGCTCAACGTAAGAAAGATCTAATTTTATTATGTCTAGGACCTCTTTGGACAATCACTAATCACCTCGTTTCCAATAGAAATAAAATATGTATTGTCGTAATAGGGGAACGACTTTCTTTTAGAAAGGTAAAAGTAAAGAAAAAAAAAATAGGTATTAGTTTTTCTTATTGTAATATCTATAATTCTGATAAGAGCTGATTCACCAAAATGGAGAAAAATTAGGTTGGAAAAAATCTCCTATCATGCGTAGATTTGAGTTTCGAAATACAATTATGGTAATCATTCATTACTGTATTCCAGTACAATTTTGAAGACATTTTTAAGGCTTCGCAAAATAATCAATAAAGAATTAATACAGTTCGATTGAGCAATTAGCAGTGCCCCCAGCTCTAAAGTCCACTCCTTCCCCATACTACAAGTGAAAGGGAAAATGTAAAGACTACCATTAAAGCAGCCCAAGCAAGACTTACTATATCCATGTGAATTATGTCCCCTATTTCTATGAAGGAATTATTCTAATATTATTAATTAATAATCATAGTGGAATCAATGGCGCAGAGTCAAAATGGGATTATGACTTAAGACTATTGATGAACCAAACCAATTAAATAAATACACTCGTAACAAGTTTCTCTATTTTAAGGTTTCTGTAAAACTAAAATCAGGAAGCTTTAAGTACAAATATGATGATACACACGCCTTTTCCTTGGAAATATCAAAGGAATGGTTCTAATGGAGCATATAAGAATAGTAAGACCTATTATTTGTTTTGATACCTTTCTTTACTAAGCAAAAAACATAAAAATATACCATCAAGATAGATAACTATCTATTAGATACTTCTATTTCCTATTTGATCTAAGCTTACTGTCTTTCTTTCTGTGAAAGAATCAGGAGAACCCACCACTATTAATACATTCTTTTTTTTTCTTTACTCTTTTGATACCAGACGGAGTCGCGAGACACTACTTAAATTTAATAAGGGCGACTTGATAGTCTTTCATATAATCTCTTCTTCAATTCTAGTAGCAAAAACGGAGTAACCTTTGGATACCGAGATTTCCGACCTTAGTTCTGAATCCCGGAATTGACCCTCACCATTTATTTGATTCAATTGAAAAATCAAATGATTGGCCCGAACCGATAATAAGTGAGAATTGCTTCATCCCTATTGATACCTGTTTGGGTTACACCCAGGTTTTTAGAAAAAAAATTACAGTCTTTTATAAAACCTATGCTATGGCTTATAAAAATAAAGTATCGAAACGCCTACTTAGTCCTTTGCCTCTGCTTCTTGCTCCGCAAGAATTCGTCGAATTAGATCGGCAGGATAAGAAAGAAGTCCAAAATCTTTTGTTGCTCAGGCGACACCCGGATTTGAACTGGGGATAAAGGATTTGCAGTCCCCCGCCTTACCACTTGGCCATGCCGCCAAATTCGATCCAAAATGGAGAAAAATATTATCCATATTCTATTACTAACTCTTTTTTTGTTTTTTTTTTATCTTGAATCCCGTTGTACTTTTTTAATTAAAAAGAAATTCCTATTTTTTATTGGATCTAGTTTATATTATTCTCTTGGATTGATTGTATCTCAAAATATACATCGCTTAAATTAAAAGCATCCCCTATCCTTTCTAATTCTAAGGGGAGTAGAAAAAATGGATTTCTGGTCACAGACTGAAAAATTCAGGGCAAATTGGAACCATTAACAATTTACTTTGAATTAGTGAAAAGTTCTTCAATTTTTCTCTCCAATGAAATTTTGTTTCATTGAATGGCAAAAGAAAATAAAATTGATTTATGACTAATCAGTATTCATTTTTTTTTCAATAATAAATCCTTTTGCATTTCAATTATAACAACATATATGTGTATATGTAAACCCCAGACCAGAAATTGTTACTCAGATACCAAACCGAATCTCTCTCTTATGTACATATCCCTATAGAGAATCCTCCTATTTCAATTTTTCGTTGAATATATGGAATAG